ATTCTTATCAAAGAAAGACAGGATTAACTGAGGCTGTTCAAACAGGTACAGGTAAACTAAATGGGGTTCCTGTAGCCGTTGGGGTTATGGATTTTCAGTTTATGGGGGGTAGTATGGGCTCTGTAGTGGGTGAGAAAATAACACGTTTGATAGAGTCTGCTACTAATCAATTTGTACCCCTTATTCTAGTGTGTGCTTCCGGAGGAGCACGTATGCAAGAAGGAAGTTTGAGCTTGATGCAAATGGCTAAAATATCCTCTGCTTTATATGATTATCAATCAAATAAAAAGTTATTCTATGTAGCAATCCTTACATCTCCTACTACGGGCGGGGTGACAGCTAGTTTTGGTATGTTGGGGGATATCATTATTGCCGAACCCGACGCCTACATTGCATTTGCTGGTAAAAGAGTAATTGAACAAACATTGAATAAGACAGTACCTGAGGGTTCACAAGTAGCTGAATATTTATTCCAAAAGGGCTTATTTGATCCTATCGTACCACGTAATCTTTTAAAGGGAGTTCTGAATGAATTATTTCAACTCCATGCTTTATTTTGAATGAAAATTAAAGTAGAAACGTATGAGTCCTCATTTATTTAGAAATTAATTCTACATTTTATAAATTATAAAAAAAAAATTTCTAAATAAAATAGACCAATAAGAAAAATAACTAAAATAATAAATGAAGTGGATGATCATATATTATCTTTCATATAGAAAGATGAATAAACCTATTTTTTATTTCCATTCGATTTATTATATGCTTATTATAATAGATTATATATTAGTATTTTTACTCCCTATTATATTTATTCCTTAGTATATATATTATATCTAAGTCTATATAATATACTCTTCTATTTTATATGTCCGTGCATATATATTCAATACTCACTTAAGTATAATTATACTAGTATAATGATATATGAAGTATAAAATATCTTTATAACGGGTATAAATATTAAATCGAGGTAACTATTCTATGACAACTATCAGCAACTTACCCGCTTTTTTTGTGCCTTTAGTGGGCTTAGTATTTCCGGCAATTGCTATGGTTTCTTTATCTCTTCATGTTCAAAAAAACAAGATTTTTTAGATCTTATGGGGTTAAATCTTCTTTTTTCTATCTTTTTTTTTAACTTAGGCTTACTTAGAGCATAACACAAAAAGCTATTTAATAGAATGCGCAGGTTCCTACGAGTAGAAGCTCATATGCATAAACATCATATATGAGTAAATGACTTATAGCTATTTGAAAATAAATAATTGGTAAGATTTCTGAAACATAAAGTAAATATATCCACATGTCTGGGGATATATATAATCATATACGTACATATGGGATGTTATTTTTTAGTTTAACTCTAAGCAAGTTATGAATTACTCCTAAAACTTCACATGATAATAGTGCTAGTTGATGAGGGTTACTTCGGCAACAAAAAAATTAAAGTCAAATTTATTGGGGTTATGTTACCTCCCAATTCCAATACAATGCAAGTAGGTCTAGTTATAGTATGAGTTGGCGATCAGACTGGATATGGATAGAACTTATAGCGGGGTCTCGAAAACTAAGTAATTTCTGCTGGGCTTTTATCCTTTTTTTAGGTTCATTAGGGTTTTTATTGGTTGGAATTTCTAGTTATTTTGATAGGTTTTTTATACCGTTATTTCCCTCTCAGCAAATCCTTTTTTTTCCACAAGGAATCGTGATGTCTTTCTATGGCATTGCAGGTCTTTTTATTAGTTCATATTTATGGTGCACAATTGCGTGGAATGTGGGTAGCGGTTATGATCGATTCGATATAAAAGAAGGAATAGTGTGTATTTTTCGTTGGGGCTTCCCTGGAAAAAATCGGCGGATTCTCCTGCAATTCCCTATGAAAGACATTCAATCCATCAGAATGGAAGTTAAAGAGGTTTTTTTTTCTCGTCCTATACTTTATATCGAAATCAGAGGCCAGGGGCGCATTCCCTTGACTCGGATCGATGAGAATTTTTCTCTACGAGAAATTGAACAGAAAGCCGCTGAATTGGCCTATTTCTTGCGTGTACCAATTGAAGTTTTTTGAAAAAAGTAAAAACTTTCTTATTCTTAGCAAAAGGTAAATAAAAAAGGATAACTCAAGAATTTCCCTTTTTTCTATAACAAAACTTAATATAAGTTTATGACAAACTCTGATTAGAACAAAAAAGTAAATGTACACGACACAACGAAAAAATTTAGAAAAAATTTTTGTCCATAAATTCTTTCTAAATTCAAGGACCGAACACTGTACCTAATCACAAATAAAAAAACTAGGGATATAAACTTGAGACTTGTAATGTAATAGAACTAATAGAGTACACGAATGAGCCAAATTCATTTCAAAATTTACAAACGGGCAAATGGCAAAAAAGAAAGCTTTTATTTCTCTTCTATATCTTGTATCTATAGTATTTTTGCCTTGGTGGCTCTCATTTACATTTAACAAAAGTATGGAATCTTGGGTTAATAATTGCTGGAATACTGGGCCCTCCGAAAGTTTTTTGAATGATATTGAAGAAAAGATTATTATAAAAAAATTCATAGAATTAGAGGAACTTTCCCTCTTCGACGAAATCCTAAAGGACTACACGCAAGGGCGTTTAGAAAAGCTTCATGCTGGAGTCTACAAAGAAACGATCCAATTGATCAAGGTGCACAATGAGAGTCGTATACATACGATTTTACATTTCTCAACAAATATAATATATTTTCTTATTCTAAGTGTTTATTCTATTCTAGGTAATGAATACCTTATTTTTCTTAACTCTTGTCTTCAAGAATTTTTATATAATTTAAGCGACACAATAAAAGCTTTTTTTATTCTTTTATTAACCGATTTATGCATAGGATTCCATTCGCCCCATGGTTGGGAACTAATAATTGGATCTATCTACAGAGATTTTGGATTTGATCATTATAATCAAATTATATCTGGTGTTGTTTCTACTTTTCCAGTTATTTTAGATACAATTTTTAAATATTTAATTTTTCATTATTTAAATCGCGTATCTCCGTCACTTGTAGTGATTTATCATTCAATGAATGATTGAAAAAGGATAGAATGGTTTAATTATAATGTTTATTACGTTGTACATAAGTAAAAGAGTAAAAAATATACTTATTCTTTCTAGCCACCCCGGGTGGGTCCATCAATATTCCACCCAAATGAAAAAATTTCACTAAATAGCAGAATCGTGGATAAGTCACTAGTATAGTTCTTTATCTAATTTTATTGTATAAATTTAGGGGATTAATGATTGGACCATGCAAACTAGAAATACTTTTTTTTGGATAAAGGAAGATATTATTCGATTTATTTCCGTATCGCTCATCATATATATAATAACTCGGGCACCCATTTCAAATGCGTATCCCATTTTTGCACAGCAGAGTTATGAAAATCCACGAGAAGCGACTGGTCGTATTGTATGTGCTAATTGCCATTTGGCGAACAAACCTGTGGATATTGAGGTTCCACAATCGGTCCTGCCCAATACTGTCTTTGAAGCAGTTGTTCGAATTCCTTATGATCCGCAATTGAAACAAGTTCTTGCTAATGGTAAAAAAGGGGCTTTGAATGTGGGGGCTGTTCTTATTTTACCCGAAGGTTTTGAATTAGCCCCTCCCGATCGTATTTCCCCCGAGCTTAAAGAAAAGATGGGAAATCTGTCGTTTCAGAGCTATCGCCCCACTAAAAAAAATATTCTTGTGATAGGTCCTGTTCCTGGTCAAAAATATAGTGAAATCCCCTTTCCTATTCTTTCACCGGACCCCGCCACTAAGAAAGATGTTCACTTCTTAAAATATCCCATATACATAGGCGGAAACAGAGGAAGGGGTCAGATTTATCCCGATGGAAGCAAGAGTAACAATAATATTTATAACGCTACAGCCGCGGGTATAGTAAACAAAATCATACGAAAAGAAAAAGGGGGGTACGAAATAACCATAGTAGATGCATTGGATGGACGTCAAGTGGTTGATATTATCCCTCCAGGACCAGAACTTCTTATTTCCGAGGGTGAATCTATCAAACTGGATCAACCCTTAACGAGTAATCCTAATGTGGGTGGATTTGGTCAAGGGGATGCGGAAATAGTCCTTCAAGATACATTACGCGTACAAGGTCTTTTGCTATTCTTGGCATCTATTATTTTAGCACAAATATTTTTGGTTCTTAAAAAGAAACAGTTTGAAAAGGTTCAATTATCCGAAATGAATTTCTAGATACGCGGATTTATAAATACTAATTTATAAAAAGAACCTAATTATTTTTGGAAATTGTGTTATGTAATTCTGTATTACCAAAAACTTATTAAAAGCCTTTTGCTTGTTTATATTGTTTTTCTTTTATATTTTGGAAATTACTTGTACTAGTATTCTTTTTTCAATCAAACTAGAAGGGGTATGATTATGTCCCTATTTTCAGTCATAGACTGAATCAAATTAGATTAAACATATTATAAAAAAGCGGCAAATAAAAACTCAAGTAAAAAATGAAGGAGAAGAACAAGACATTCTAAAGGGGGTTATTTGTCTTCCGAGTCGTTGACACAAGATTAGGAATTTTACACAACCTTTTCTTGTGTCAAAATAAGAATTCGTCTGCACCTCGTTCCTCAAAGATTCCTGTTTGTAGTTACATTTTTTTGAGGTTTATTACTTAAAATAAGTAGTAGTGGTGGACAAACAAAAAATATAACAAAGTGGTCCATTTTTTTATCATTTATACGAAGAAAAGTCTGATTTTTACGAGCTCAACGGAACCCCCCAAAGAAAGAGGGGGTAGGTTCCGTTGAGTTCTTATGCTTTCCTGTCATGTCTACAAGTCAGTTCAGCTGATTTTTAGACTTATACTAAAGGGATGAACCTAATCCCGAATATGAACCATAAAAGAAAATACCGATTAAACCGATCACAACAATACCAGTTACAGTACCTATTATCCAAAGAGGAATCCTTCCAGTAGTATC